TCAAATTCGATAAATATTGGTTGATCATATATTTCATTATAGTTATATGATTCAGAGTATCATTTCCTATTTGATCCCTTTGAATTTCATATTCGAAGTTGCGATCGGATCTATTCATTAAAAAGAATCGATTCGATACACTTCTTATGTACCCATAGGTGTTATATTGGATTTGCATCAGATTTCGGATCAATCTATATTGATTGACTGCCTCCATTATGTTGTTGCTAGCAAATACCGCCGTTTTTATTTTTGGATCTTCCAAATAATTCCCGCAGTAGATCCGGACCAATTTTTTTCTGATCCTTCGATAAAAAGATTCATTCTCTTCATAAAAAAGAGGAGGTAGAATCAATAAAGATTTCTTTTTCGATTCATCTCTGGAGTTGAATACCTTATTCAAGAATTTTTTTTGATCTAACCCGTAGGAATCAATAGAAAAGGCAAATCTCCTATGATACACCAGATCCGGCCCGGTTATTGATAGAGTGAATAGATCTGCCATTTCTTGAAATCTCTCTTCTGATTCAAAATCATGGTGTAACGTGTATCCCCCCTTGTTCCGGCCATGGAATAGATGAAATAAATAAAAAAATGGATTTTTGTTCAAGAATGAAATCTTATTGGAACTGTCCATATCCGGTGCATCCTTCGGAACCATATCAGATCCCGGATCTGATGAAATAGGATGAATTGAGACGGTATTTTGTAAATACGTAATTATCTTGAATATATCAACCATTTCTTTATTTTCCGATCGCCTGGAAAGAACAAAAGAAACATCCTGTTTTTTCTTCAAAAATTTCTGATCTCTAGTGGACCTCTCAGTAGGATTCGAACCCAGATGAAGTTCTGACCATCTGTCAGAGAAAAAAGAACGAATTGATCTTGTAGGATTCCCAAGAAATTCTTCGATTTCTTCCGGAAGCAGATGATTATTCATCTGCTTCTCACGTTCCGCGAATAGCCGGGACATTGAGGAAGATCCAAAAAGGCATTTCGGGAATCGATCTGATTCTATCTCTGTTCCTTCCGTTTGAAGAAAGGAAGGATCCCAAAGAATCGATCTTTCTTTTTGAATATTTGACAATGCATTCCGTACCTTGCTAAAAAACCGATCCTTGTTTACCAACCACACATTGTCTAACCAAATCAAATTCTCTCTCGATACGTTCCTCAAAAAATCCGATTCGTGCTGATTCTTTCCCCAACTAACGAAGAGATCTTGGTGGAATTGCCACATATGAAATTGAGCACAATTTTGCAAAGAAATATCCCACTTGTTTCTCGAGAAGAGATGGGAAACATGCTCAATATAATTTGATTGAATAGTTGCCTCAGCTCCTTGTTGTTTGAAGAACCCCCCCCCTTCAATTGGTCTTTTTTCACGAAAAGCAGACATGAGATAACAAATCAAGTCTTTCCCTAAGGCTTCGAATAGCTGTCCCGAATTCAAGTTGAGTATGTTTCGCTTCTTCCTCGGAGAAAGACGATCAAACAATTCCCAATCATGGTCCTTGCGGATCATATCATCCGTATAGGATAAAAAAAGAAACTCCAGATATTTGCTATCTTTCTCTTTGAATGAGATCTCAATTCCAACTACGGTTTTATTAGATACCTTACAACTAGAATCCCTCTTTTTTCCGATCCGGTTCCTCCACCACCGCGAACCCCGGTTAGATTCAGGCATGATACACTTTTTATTTATTGGGAGAACCCAAGTACTCTCTTGCGAATCCATGAAACAACTCTCAGAAATCTTTTTCCCTTTTGGAAGATACAGGGGCGAAACAATCAACCTATTGATATTGCAAGACCAAAAAGATTCTTCCAATGTCTCATTTCTGGGTCCAATGGAATTCATAGGTATAGGAAGAAGCCCCATCAAATAGAGATTTTTTCTTTCGACAATCTTTCGATTGTTAATACGAGATATAAGGACCGCTACTACAAGCAGTATTATACCTTTGATCGTGAAATATCGATTGCTTCTTGAACCCTGTGAATCACGTGAAAGTAGGATACTCCAAATTCGGGGGTCAAAGAGTTTCATAAAACGTTCTTGGTGGAAAAGAATGTGAGTGAAAGATCCCACTGAATCGAATTTGGTCCATGAATCTAAGAAATAGTGAGAATTCTTGATCTCTCTCAATATCTCTCTCAATTCGAAGATCCAGGATTTGAATTGATGTCCTCTCATTGATTCCTCCTAAAGATTTCATTTCAATTGGAATTTGGTTATTTACGATGTACGATGATCCCTGTTAAGCATCCATGGCTGAATGGTTAAAGCGCCCAACTCATAATTGGCAAATTCGTAGGTTCAATTCCTGCTGGATGCACGCCAATGGGAACGTTCAATAAGTCTATTAGAATTGGCTCTGTATCAATGGAATCTCATCATCCATACATACCGAATTGGTATGGTATATTCATACCATAACATATGAACAGTAAGAACTAGAATTCTTATTGATACTGGAACTCATAGGGAAGA